GCTAGCGTAGCTTAATTTAAAGCATAACACTGAAGATGTTAAGATGGGACCTAAGAAACTCCGCATGCACAAAGGCATGGTCCTGACCTTACTATCAGCTTTAACCCAACTTACACATGCAAGTCTCCGCAGTCCCGTGAGTATGCCCTCAATCCCCCGCCCGGGGACGAGGAGCAGGCATCAGGCACAAGTTTTAGCCCAAGACGCCTAGCCAGGCCACACCCCCAAGGGAATTCAGCAGTGATAAACATTGAGCAATAAGTGCAAACTTGACTCAGTTAGCGTTTAAGAGAGCCGGTAAAACTCGTGCCAGCCACCGCGGTTAGACGAGAGGCCCTAGTTGATGATACCACGGCGTAAAGGGTGGTTAAGGAAGAATCAAAATAAAGCTAAATGGCCCCTTGGCCGTCATACGCTACTAGGCGTCCGAAGCCCAATAACGAAAGTAGCTTTAGTAAAGCCCACCTGACCCCACAAAAGCTGAGGAACAAACTGGGATTAGATACCCCACTATGCTCAGCCGTAAACCAAAACATACACCTACAACTTAAGTTCGCCAGGGTACTACGAGCATTAGCTTAAAACCCAAAGGACCTGACGGTGTCTCAGATCCCCCTAGAGGAGCCTGTTCTAGAACCGATAACCCCCGTTCAACCTCACCACTTCTAGCCAACCCAGCCTATATACCGCCGTCGTCAGCTTACCCTGTGAAGGCAACAAAAGTAAGCAAAAGGGGCACAACCCAGAACGTCAGGTCGAGGTGTAGCGCACGAAGTGGGAAGAAATGGGCTACATTTTCTATTATAGAACACTACGAATATGCAACATGAAATAGTGCTTGAAGGAGGATTTAGTAGTAAAAAGGAAACAGAGTGTCCTTTTGAACCCGGCTCTGAGGCGCGTACACACCGCCCGTCACTCTCCCCTGTCAAAACGCAATAATAATTCTTAATGCTAAAGCACTGACAAGGGGAGGCAAGTCGTAACATGGTAAGTGTACCGGAAGGTGCACTTGGATTAAACCCAGGGCGTGGCTGAGTTAGTTAAGCATCTCACTTACACCGAGAAGACACCCATGCAAGTTGGGTCGCCCTGAGCCAAACAGCTAGCTTAAAGACTTACACAACCAAACACTATTAGTAACAGAACATGACTTAACACTGCAAACTAAACCATTTTTTTACCTGAGTATGTGAGACAGAAAAGGTTCAACTCAAAGCGATAGAAAAAGTACCGCAAGGGAAAGCTGAAAGAGATATGAAATAGCCCATATAAGCGCCAAAAAACAAAGACTAAACCTTGTACCTTTTGCATCATGATTTAGCCAGCACCCTCAAGCGAAGAGCCCTTTAGTTTGAAACCCCGAAACCAGGTGAGCTACCCCGAGACCGCCTATTTAAGTTTAGGGCTAACCCGTCTCTGTGGCAAAAGAGTGGGAAGAGCTCCGGGTAGAAGTGACAGACCTACCGAACCTGGTGATAGCTGGTTGCCTGAGAAATGGATAGAAGTTCAGCCTCGTGTGCCCCTAGTCAAATTATAAACTATTAAGATGTTGGGGAAATGTACGAGAGTTAGTTAAAGGGGGTACAGCCCCCTTAACAAAGGATACAACCTTAACAGGTGAATAAAGATCATAATACTGAAAACACACTGTTCTAGTGGGCCTAAAAGCAGCCACCTAAGTAGAAAGCGTTAAAGCTCAGACAGAAGAATGTTTATTATCCTGATAAAAAATCTTATTTCCCTAAATCTATTAGGCCACTCCATGCCCCCATGGAAGAAATTATGCTAGAATGAGTAACAAGAAGAATAGCTCTTCTCCTAAGCACAAGTGTAAACCAGATCGGACCACCCACTGGAAATTAACGAACCCAACCCAAGAGAGTAATGTGGCCAGCAAAAAGACCAAGAAAACCCCACAATTAACCAATCGTTAACCCCACACTGGAGTGCTACTTTAAAAGGAAAGACTAAAAGAAAGGGAAGGAACTCGGCAAACACAAGCCTCGCCTGTTTACCAAAAACATCGCCTCCTGCAACTAGATTGAGTATAGGAGGTCCAGCCTGCCCAGTGACTACGGGTTCAACGGCCGCGGTATTTTGACCGTGCAAAGGTAGCGCAATCACTTGTCTTTTAAATAGAGACCTGTATGAATGGCTAAACGAGGGCTTAGCTGTCTCCCCCTTCCGGTCAGTGAAATTGATCTATCCGTGCAGAAGCGGGTATAATACTACAAGACGAGAAGACCCTTTGGAGCTTAAGGTACAAAATCCACCCACGTCAAACAACTCCGCAAAAAGCAAGAACTTAGTGGACAATGGGCACTTACCTTCGGTTGGGGCGACCGCGGAGGAAAACCTAGCCTCCGAGTGGACTGGGCTACATTCCTAGAACCAAGAGAGACATCTCTAAGCCACAGAATATCTGACCAATAAGTGATCCGGACTTCTAGACCGATCAACGAACCAAGTTACCCTAGGGATAACAGCGCAATCCTCTCCCAGAGTCCATATCGACGAGGGAGTGGACGACCTCGATGTTGGATCAGGACATCCTAATGGTGCAGCCGCTATTAAGGGTTCGTTTGTTCAACGATTAAAGTCCTACGTGATCTGAGTTCAGACCGGAGCAATCCAGGTCAGTTTCTATCTGTAAAGCTACTTTTCCTGGTACGAAAGGATCGGAAAAGAGGGGCCCATGCTCAAAGCATGCCCCACCCCTAATTGATGAAAACAAATAAATTAAATAAAGGGAGGGCCAAAGCCCAAACCGCCCGAAATAAGGGCATACTGGGGTGGCAGAGCATGGTAAATTGCGAAAGGCCTAAGCCCTTTAAACCAGAGGTTCAAGTCCTCTTCCCAGTTTATGCTAAACACTATCATAAACCACATTATTAACCCGTTAGCCTATATTGTGCCTGTCCTACTAGCAGTAGCTTTTCTAACCCTTGTTGAGCGTAAGGTGCTGGGATATATACAGCTACGGAAGGGCCCCAACGTAGTAGGACCATATGGGCTACTTCAACCAATTGCCGATGGTGTTAAGTTATTTATCAAGGAACCCATCCGCCCCTCTACATCTTCCCCATTCCTATTTTTAGCCACCCCCATTCTGGCACTAACTCTGGCAATGACACTGTGGGCCCCTATACCTATGCCGTACCCCGTCATTGACCTCAACCTGGGCGTTTTATTTATCCTGGCTTTGTCAAGCCTTGCCGTCTACTCTATTTTGGGCTCAGGCTGGGCATCGAACTCAAAGTACGCCCTGATTGGCGCCCTCCGAGCGGTTGCCCAAACGATCTCCTATGAGGTGAGCCTTGGGCTAATCCTTCTCTCAGTGATTGTCTTTTCGGGTGGCTATACTCTTCAGACATTCAGCACTGCCCAGGAGAGTATCTGGTTGTTGGCCCCTGCCTGACCACTAGCGGCCATGTGGTATATTTCGACATTGGCCGAAACAAATCGTGCGCCCTTTGATCTGACAGAAGGAGAATCTGAACTAGTCTCGGGTTTCAACGTAGAGTACGCAGGGGGGCCCTTCGCCCTATTCTTTTTAGCGGAATACGCGAATATTCTCCTAATAAACACCTTGTCAGCCGTGTTATTTCTGGGAACATCTCATGTCCCCAACCTCCCAGAGCTGGCAACAGTTGGCCTTATAACTAAAGCCGCCCTCCTCTCCATCGTCTTCCTATGAGTGCGCGCCTCTTACCCGCGGTTTCGTTATGACCAGCTCATGCACCTTGTATGGAAGAACTTCCTCCCGCTGACTCTAGCCCTGGTCTTATGACATGTGGCCCTTCCCATTGCCATGGCCGGCCTCCCACCTCAACTGTAGTCAGGGAACTGTGCCCGAATGCCTAGGGACCACTTTGATAGAGTGGCTTATAGGGGCTAAAATCCCCTCAGTTCTTAGAAAGAAGGGGGTCGAACCCATGCCCAAGAGATCAAAACTCTTAGTGCTTCCTCTACACCACTTTCTAAGATGGGGTCAGCTAATTAAGCTTTCGGGCCCATACCCCGAACATGACGGTTAAAGTCCCTCCTCCATCAATGAACCCCTACGTATTAATAGTTCTCCTGTCCAGCCTTGGCCTAGGGACCACTTTGACCTTTGCCAGCTCCCACTGGCTCCTTGCTTGAATAGGGTTGGAAATTAATACCCTGGCGATTGTTCCACTCATAGCGCAGCACCACCACCCCCGTGCCGTAGAGGCCACTACGAAGTACTTCCTCACCCAAGCCACTGCTGCGGCTATAATCATGTTTGCTAGCACAACAAACGCCTGAATCACTGGGGAATGGGATATGAATAACATGTCAAGTCCTATTGCCTCCACCATGATTATTGTCGCCTTGGCACTAAAAATTGGGCTGGCCCCAATACACTTCTGGATACCAGAGGTGTTGCAAGGACTAAACCTCCTTACCGGACTAATTTTGTCCACTTGACAGAAACTCGCCCCCTTCGCCCTCATTGTGCAAACGGCCCAGGCCGTAGATCCCCTCCTCCTAACGGCTCTGGGCATCTCATCCACCCTCGTTGGGGGCTGGGGGGGACTGAACCAAGCCCAACTACGGAAGATTTTGGCCTACTCTTCGATTGCACACATAGGGTGGATGATTATCGTACTTCAGTACGCCCCCCAACTAACCCTCCTTGCACTGTCCACCTACATCTTCATAACGTCAGCCGCATTCCTCACCTTAAAGCTATCTTCTGCCACAAGTGTCAATACCCTCGCGACGGTATGATCGAAGAGCCCAATCCTGACCTCCACTACGGCCCTTGTTTTACTATCGTTGGGGGGTCTGCCCCCGCTGACGGGCTTTATACCTAAGTGGCTCATTCTCCAGGAACTAGCGAAGCAGAGTCTCCCCATTACCGCCACGGTCATGGCACTGGCTGCTCTATTAAGCTTGTACTTCTACCTCCGGCTTTGTTATGCAATGACCCTGACTATTTCCCCTAGCACAGCTGCCTCAACAACTCCTTGGCGTGTACAGGCAACTCAGGCCTCATTGCCGCTGGCCCTGTCCACCACAATCGCCCTTGGACTTCTGCCCGTAACCCCGGCCATACTTATATTGACCACCTAGCTGATCAGGGACTTAGGATAGCATCTAGACCAAGAGCCTTCAAAGCTCTAAGCAGAAGTGAAAATCTTCTAGTCCCTGATAAGACCTACAAGAGTCTATCTTGCATTTTCTGATTGCAAATCAAATGTTTTTGTTAAACTAAGGCCTTACTAGATGGGAAGGCCTCGATCCTACAAACTCTTAGTTAACAGCTAAGCGCTCAAGCCAGCGAGCATCCACCTACTTTTCCCGCCGTTAGCCGAGTAAGGCGGGAAAAGCCCCGGCAGACTGTTAGTCTACGTCTCTGGATTTGCAATCCAACATGAATATTCACCACGGGGCTGTGATAGGGAGAGGACTTAAACCTCTGTCTTCGGGGCTACAACCCACCGCCTGGACGCTCGGCTACCCTACCTGTGGCAATTACACGCTGATTCTTTTCTACAAATCACAAAGACATTGGTACCCTTTATCTTGTATTCGGTGCCTGAGCTGGAATAGTAGGAACCGCGCTAAGCCTCCTTATTCGAGCCGAACTAAGCCAACCTGGATCACTTCTAGGCGACGATCAAATTTATAATGTTATTGTTACTGCCCATGCCTTTGTTATAATTTTCTTTATAGTAATACCAATTCTTATTGGAGGGTTAGGTAAGGGGCTTGTGCCGCTAATGATTGGGGCACCTGACATGGCATTTCCTCGAATAAATAACATAAGCTTTTGACTTCTTCCTCCCTCTTTCCTCCTGTTATTAGCCTCTTCTGGTGTTGAGGCCGGGGCTGGGACAGGGTGAACAGTCTACCCGCCGCTTGCAGGCAATCTCGCTCACGCAGGCGCATCTGTAGACCTAACAATTTTCTCACTCCACTTAGCAGGAGTTTCATCAATTTTAGGAGCAATTAATTTTATTACTACAACTATTAATATGAAACCCCCAGCCATCTCTCAATATCAGACACCCCTGTTTGTTTGAGCCGTACTTGTGACGGCTGTGCTTCTTCTTCTATCCCTGCCCGTATTGGCCGCCGGGATTACAATGCTCCTTACGGACCGAAATCTTAACACCACATTCTTCGACCCTGCGGGAGGAGGAGACCCAATTCTATATCAACACCTATTCTGATTCTTCGGTCACCCAGAAGTCTACATTCTTATTCTACCAGGATTCGGGATTATCTCCCACGTGGTAGCCTATTATTCCGGGAAAAAGGAACCCTTCGGTTACATGGGGATAGTTTGAGCTATAATGGCCATTGGCCTTTTAGGATTTATTGTGTGAGCCCACCATATGTTTACTGTCGGAATAGACGTAGACACTCGTGCTTATTTCACATCCGCAACAATAATTATTGCTATTCCAACAGGTGTTAAAGTGTTTAGTTGACTAGCCACACTCCATGGGGGCTCAATTAAATGAGAAACACCCATGCTGTGAGCCCTAGGATTCATCTTTCTCTTTACAGTCGGAGGACTAACAGGGATTGTCCTAGCCAACTCATCACTTGATATTGTACTCCACGACACCTACTACGTAGTTGCACACTTCCACTATGTTCTATCAATGGGTGCCGTGTTTGCTATCATGGCAGCTTTCGTGCACTGATTCCCGCTGTTTACAGGATACACCCTGAACGACACCTGAACAAAAATCCATTTTGGGGTAATATTTATTGGTGTAAACCTCACATTCTTCCCGCAGCACTTCCTGGGCCTGGCAGGAATGCCACGACGATACTCCGACTACCCTGACGCCTACACCCTATGAAACACAGTATCATCTATTGGGTCACTTATTTCCCTTGTAGCGGTAATTATGTTCCTGTTTATTTTATGGGAAGCCTTCGCCGCCAAACGAGAAGTATCCTCAGTAGAGTTAACTATAACAAACGTGGAATGACTTCACGGCTGCCCTCCACCCTACCACACATTTGAGGAACCAGCATTTGTACAAGTTCAATCAAACTAACGAGAAAGGAAGGAATTGAACCCCCATAAACTGGTTTCAAGCCAGCCACATGACCACTCTGTCACTTTCTTATAAAGACATTAGTAAAATATGGAATTACACCACCTTGTCGAGGTGAAATCGCAGGTTAGACCCCTGTATGTCTTAAACCAAAACCTAATGGCACATCCCACGCAACTAGGATTCCAAGACGCGGCATCACCCGTTATAGAAGAACTTCTTCACTTCCACGATCACGCTTTAATAATTGTATTCTTGATTAGCACCTTAGTGCTTTATATTATTATTGCAATGGTTTCAACCAAACTTACTAACAAATATATTCTTGACTCTCAAGAAATCGAGATTGTGTGAACTATTTTACCAGCTGTAATTTTAGTACTAATTGCTCTGCCATCCCTCCGAATTTTATATCTTATAGACGAAATTAATGATCCACACTTAACAATTAAAGCCATAGGACATCAGTGGTACTGAAGCTATGAGTATACCGATTACGAGGATTTAGGTTTTGACTCTTATATAATTCCCACCCAAGATCTCACCCCAGGCCAATTCCGGCTCCTGGAGACAGACCATCGAATGGTAGTCCCTATGGAGTCACCTGTTCGAGTTTTAGTCTCCGCCGAGGACGTTTTACATTCTTGAGCCGTTCCATCTTTAGGTGTAAAAATAGACGCGGTGCCGGGACGACTAAATCAAACCGCCTTTATTGCCTCGCGCCCAGGAGTGTTTTATGGTCAGTGTTCTGAAATCTGTGGTGCTAACCACAGCTTCATGCCTATTGTAGTAGAAGCAGTCCCCCTCGAACATTTCGAAAGCTGATCCTCACTAATACTAGAAGACGCCTCACTAGAAAGCTAATTATTGGACAAAGCGTTGGCCTTTTAAGCCAAAGTTTGGTGCCTACCGACCACCTCTAGTGAAATGCCTCAATTGAACCCCAACCCTTGATTTGCAATTCTAGTGTTTTCATGAATTATCTTCCTTACCATTATCCCAACCAAAGTCTTAAATCATACTTCACCCAATGAGCCGACCCCAATAAGTGAAGAAGCACACAAAACTGAGCCTTGAGATTGACCATGATAGCAAGCTTTTTTGACCAATTTGCAAGCCCATCCTTTTTTGGAGTCCCACTTATTGCGGTTGCAATCGCACTACCCTGAGTCCTATTCCCAACTCCGCCGTCACGATGAGTCAATAACCGACTAATTACGATCCAGACGTGATTTATTAACCGATTTACTAATCAGTTAATGATGCCTCTAAATGTAGGTGGACATAAGTGGGCCCTCTTATTGGCCTCTTTAATGGTGTTCCTTATTACTATTAACATATTAGGCCTTCTCCCTTACACGTTTACGCCTACTACACAATTATCACTAAACATAGGGTTTGCAGTGCCCCTATGACTTGCTACAGTAATTATTGGGATGCGAAACCAACCAACAGTTGCTCTAGGACATCTTCTGCCAGAAGGGACGCCCATCCCCCTAATTCCCGTACTAATTATTATTGAAACAATTAGCCTATTTATTCGGCCGCTGGCCCTAGGAGTTCGACTCACCGCAAACTTAACTGCCGGTCATCTATTAATTCAACTTATTGCCACAGCCGTGTTTGTTTTATTACCAATGATGCCCACGGTGGCAATCTTAACTGCCGCTGTTCTATTCCTTCTAACGCTTCTAGAAGTTGCCGTCGCAATAATTCAGGCCTATGTGTTTGTATTACTGCTGAGCCTCTACCTTCAAGAAAACGTTTAATGGCCCACCAAGCACATGCATTTCACATGGTTGATCCAAGCCCATGACCACTAACCGGAGCCGTCGGTGCTCTACTAATAACGTCCGGCCTAGCAATCTGGTTTCACTTCCACTCCACAACATTAATAACCCTCGGAGTACTTCTTTTGCTTCTTACAATATTCCAGTGATGACGGGATATTATTCGGGAGGGAACCTTCCAAGGTCACCACACGCCCCCCGTACAAAAGGGATTGCGATACGGTATAATCCTATTTATTACCTCCGAAGTATTCTTCTTTCTAGGCTTCTTCTGGGCTTTCTACCACTCAAGCCTGGCCCCAACACCCGAGCTGGGGGGGTGCTGACCCCCTACGGGGATCACCACACTCGACCCCTTTGAAGTCCCCCTTCTCAACACAGCCGTACTACTAGCATCAGGCGTGACAGTCACATGAGCCCACCACAGCATTATAGAAGGAGAACGAAAACAAGCCATCCAATCCCTCGCACTTACTATTTTACTTGGACTATATTTTACTGCCCTTCAGGCCATTGAGTATTATGAGGCACCCTTCACCATTGCTGATGGGGTGTACGGTTCTACATTCTTTGTGGCCACAGGGTTTCATGGACTACATGTTATTATTGGATCCAGTTTCCTTGCCGTGTGCCTCCTCCGCCAGGTCCAATATCACTTTACATCCGAACATCACTTCGGCTTTGAAGCCGCCGCCTGATACTGACACTTTGTCGACGTAGTGTGACTATTCCTCTACGTGTCCATCTACTGATGAGGCTCATATCTTCCTAGTATTAAAGTAGTACAAGTGACTTCCAATCATTTAGTCTTGGTTAAACCCCAGGGGAAGATAATGAACTTAATTATGACCATTTTCACCATTGCAGTAGCCCTATCTTCAATTTTGGCAATCGTGTCTTTTTGACTACCTCAGATGAACCCAGATGCAGAGAAGTTGTCGCCCTACGAGTGCGGATTTGATCCGCTAGGGTCTGCCCGCCTGCCTTTCTCCTTACGATTCTTTCTAGTAGCTATCTTGTTTCTTTTATTTGACTTAGAAATTGCCCTCCTCCTCCCCCTCCCCTGAGGGGATCAACTACACAACCCCACCGGGACATTCTTTTGAGCCACCACGGTCCTAATTCTACTGACCCTTGGACTAATCTATGAATGAACCCAAGGCGGCCTAGAGTGAGCGGAATAGGGAGTTAGTCCAAGACAAGACCTCTGATTTCGGCTCAGAAAATTATGGTTTAAGCCCATAACCCCCTTATGACACCAGTACATTTTAGCTTTAGCTCTGCATTTATCTTGGGATTAATAGGCCTAGCATTCCATCGCACCCACTTACTCTCCGCGTTATTGTGTCTGGAGGGTATAATATTATCCTTATTTATTGCACTGGCCTTATGGGCCCTGCAATTTGAGGCCACAAGCTTCTCCGCTGCCCCCCTACTACTCCTGGCCTTCTCCGCCTGTGAAGCGAGTACAGGCCTGGCGCTTCTTGTAGCCACAGCCCGGACTCACGGAACCGACCGCCTCCAAAGCCTCAACCTCCTCCAATGTTAAAAGTACTAATCCCCACCATTATGCTATTCCCAACAATTTGATTAACCTCTGCCAAATGGCTCTGGACCACTACAACTACGCATAGCCTGTTAATCGCCCTAATTAGCCTTACATGGTTAAAATGAACATCGGAGACTGGATGAACCACATCTAACTTATACCTAGCTACGGACCCCCTCTCAACCCCCCTTCTAGTGCTAACTTGTTGACTCCTTCCCCTAATGATTTTAGCGAGCCAAAATCACATTAACCCAGAACCCATCACTCGACAACGCTTGTACATTACACTCCTTACCTCCCTCCAAGCTTTCCTCATTATGGCCTTTGGTGCTACAGAGATCATTATGTTTTATATCATGTTTGAAGCCACACTTATTCCAACCCTAATTATTATCACACGTTGGGGTAATCAGGCCGAGCGCCTGAATGCAGGGACCTATTTTTTATTCTACACCCTTGCCGGCTCCCTCCCATTATTAGTTGCCCTGCTCCTACTTCAACAATCCACAGGGACCCTCTCCATATTAGTAATTCAATACTCTCAACCACTCCTGCTAGACTCATGGGGCCATAAGATTTGGTGGGCCGGCTGTCTGGTGGCATTCCTAGTAAAAATACCGCTGTATGGTGTACATCTCTGATTACCAAAAGCCCATGTTGAAGCCCCGGTTGCAGGGTCTATAGTACTAGCGGCCGTACTACTAAAACTCGGCGGATACGGCATAATACGCATGATAATTATGCTTGACCCACTATCTAAGGAATTAGTATATCCATTTATTGTTCTAGCACTGTGGGGCATTATTATAACGGGGTCTATCTGTCTCCGACAGACGGACTTGAAATCCCTAATCGCCTATTCATCTGTTAGCCACATAGGGCTTGTGGCTGGGGGTATTCTAATCCAAACCCCATGGGGCTTCTCGGGGGCTATCATTTTAATAATTGCCCATGGATTGGTGTCTTCGATACTATTCTGCTTAGCCAATACGGCCTACGAGCGAACCCATAGCCGGACCATGATCCTTGCCCGGGGGCTCCAAATAATTTTTCCTCTTACAGCGGTCTGGTGGTTTATTGCCAACCTAGCTAATCTAGCATTACCCCCCCTGCCCAACCTAATGGGGGAACTCATGATTATTACAACACTATTTAGCTGATCCCCCTGAACCATTGCACTTACAGGAGTGGGAACTCTAATTACCGCTGGCTACTCATTGTATATGTTCCTGATGTCCCAACGAGGCCCAACGCCAGCCCACATCATAAAACTCCCCCCTTTTCACACTCGAGAACACCTGCTAATAGCCCTTCACCTGATTCCCGTGCTACTCCTTGTAACAAAACCAGAGCTGATGTGAGGTTGATGTTACTAGTAAGTATAGTTTAACCAAAACGTTAGATTGTGATTCTAGAAACAGGAGTTAAAACCCCCTTACTCACCAAGGAAGGACAGAAATCAATAAGTACTGCTAATCCCTATGCCCCGTGGATAAAGTACACGGCTTCCTTACGTTTTTGAAGGAAAACAGTTCATCCGAGGGTCTTAGGAACCAAAAACTCTTGGTGCAAATCCAAGCAGAAACTATGAATTCAGCAACTCTGATTATATCCTCCTCACTGGTCCTGGTCCTTGCAATCCTTGTTTACCCGTTGCTTACAACCCTAAACCCTAACCCACAGAAGTCCGACTGGGCAAGTACACACGTCAAAACCGCTGTTAGCACCTCCTTCTTTATTAGTCTGCTGCCACTCATGATTTTCTTGGACCAGGGGGCCGAGAGTATCACAACAAACTGGCATTGAATAAACACACTCATCTTTGACACAAATATCAGCTTTAAATTCGACCACTACTCTCTTATTTTCACCCCTATCGCTCTCTACGTTACCTGGTCGATCTTAGAATTTGCACTATGGTATATACACTCGGATCCTAACATAGGACGTTTTTTTAAGTATTTGCTTTTGTTTTTAGTTGCAATGATTGTCCTGGTCACTGCCAACAACATGTTTCAACTGTTCATTGGCTGGGAGGGGGTTGGAATTATATCATTCCTCTTAATCGGGTGATGGTACGGCCGGGCAGACGCCAACACAGCGGCCCTCCAAGCCGTGATCTACAACCGGGTTGGAGACATTGGATTAATTCTAAGCATGGCATGATTTGCAATAAATCTTAACTCATGAGAAATTCAACAAATCTTTGCCCTCTCGAAAGACTTTGATATAACCATTCCCCTTATAGGGCTTATCCTTGCGGCCACCGGAAAATCAGCCCAATTTGGGCTGCATCCTTGGCTTCCCTCTGCCATGGAGGGCCCTACGCCAGTATCCGCCCTACTCCACTCAAGCACAATGGTTGTTGCGGGCATTTTTTTACTTATCCGCCTCCACCCCCTTATGGAGAACAACCAGTTGGCGCTCACGATCTGCCTTTGCCTGGGAGCACTCACCACCCTGTTCACAGCCACTTGCGCCCTTACTCAGAATGACATCAAGAAAATTGTAGCATTCTCAACATCCAGCCAGCTAGGCCTGATAATGGTCACTATTGGCTTGGGTCAGCCACAGCTAGCATTCCTTCATATTTGTACCCACGCCTTCTTCAAAGCAATGTTGTTCTTGTGCTCCGGTTCAATCATTCACAGCTTAAACGACGAGCAGGACATCCGGAAAATGGGAGGCCTCCATAACCTTATGCCAGCCACATCAACTTATCTTACAATTGGCAGCCTAGCCCTAACGGGGACCCCCTTCCTTGCGGGATTCTTCTCGAAAGATGCCATTATTGAGGCCTTGAATACCTCATATCTTAACGCCTGGGCCCTCACCCTTACACTCATTGCTACCTCATTTACCGCGGTCTACAGTTTTCGAGTAGTTTTCTTCGTAACTATAGGGTCCCCCCGATTCCTACCTCTGTCACCCATCAACGAGAATAACTCGCTTGTTATTAACCCCATTAAACGCCTTGCCTGAGGAAGTATTGTTGCAGGACTTATTATTACCTCAAATTTCCTGCCCTCTAAGACCCCTATTATAACCATACCAACCTCCCTTAAGCTAGCGGCCCTGCTAGTAACCATTACTGGGCTCCTTGTAGCAATGGAACTTACAGCCATAACCAATAAGCAGGTTAAGGTGACCCCTACAATCCCGCTTCACCACTTCTCAAACATACTAGGGTACTTCCCCTCAATGATTCACCGACTCCCCCCTAAACTTAACCTAACCCTGGGCCAGTCGGTTGCTACTAAATTTGACCTTACATGGCTTGAGATTACAGGCCCAAAGGGACTAGCATTGAGCCAGATAGCAATGTCAAAGGTCACAAGCGACGTCCAACGAGGCATGATCAAGACATATCTGACTATCTTTCTACTGACCCTAACCCTTGCCCTCCTCCTAACTCTTATTTAAACAGCCCGTAGGGTGCCTCGGCTCAAACCCCGAGTAAGTTCTAACACCACCAGCAAAGTCAAAAGCAACACCCACGCACAAATAACTAGTAGTGCCCCGCCAAAGGAGTATATGACTGCTACACCACTTACATCCCCCCGCAGTATAGAAAACTCTTTTAACCCGTCCACCACGACTCAAGAACCCTCATATCACCCCCCTCAAAATAACCCGGCCGCCAACACAACACCTAGAAGATAAACTAACACATACCCCGCCACCGAGCGACTTCCCCAAGCCTCTGGAAAAGGCTCAGCAGCTAGAGCCGCTGAATAAGCAAACACCACAAGTATACCCCCTAAATAAATTAAGAACAGGACCAAAGATAAAAAAGAGCCCCCATACCCAACTAAGATACCACACCCCACCCCAGCCGCCACCACCAAACCTAGAGCAGCAAAATACGGCGTGGGATTAGAAGCAACGGCGACTAAGCCCACAACCAGAGCCATCAGCAATAAAAACATAAAATAAGTCATAATTCTTGCTCGGATTTTAACCGAGACCAATGACTTGAAGAACCACCGTTGTAGTTCAACTACAAGAACAATAATGGCAAGCCTGCGTAAAACTCACCCACTGATTAAAATCGCCAACGACGCACTGGTTGATCTCCCAACCCCCTCCAACATTTCCGTCTGATGAAATTTCGGGTCCCTTCTAGGGCTCTGTTTAATTACTCAAATTCTCACCGGACTTTTCCTAGCTATGCATTACACCTCTGACATCTCCACTGCCTTCTCGTCAGTCGTACATATTTGCCGAGATGTTAATTACGGATGACTCATCCGAAACCTGCACGCCAACGGAGCATCTTTCTTCTTCATTTGTATTTATATACATATTGCCCGAGGCCTTTACTACGGGTCTTACCTTTATAAAGAAACCTGAAATATTGGTGTTGTACTCCTCCTGCTAGTCATAATAACAGCCTTCGTTGGCTACGTCCTGCCCTGAGGTCAAATGTCCTTCTGAGGTGCCACAGTAATTACTAACCTCTTATCAGCAGTCCCCTACATAGGGGACACCCTTGTTCAATGAATTTGAGGTGGCTTCTCAGTTGACAACGCAACGTTAACACGATTCTTCGCCTTCCATTTCCTACTACCATTTGTTATCGCCGCCGCAACCATCCTACACCTCCTCTTCCTACACGAAACGGGGTCAAACAACCCGGCCGGACTTAACTCCGACGCGGATAAGATCTCCTTCCACCCGTATTTCTCATACAAAGACCTCTTGGGCTTCGTTGTCATGCTACTAGCTCTCACATCCCTAGCATTATTTTCTCCAAACCTATTAGGTGACCCTGAGAACTTCACCCCCGCAAACCCACTGGTTACCCCTCCACACATCAAGCCAGAATGATACTTCTTATTTGCCTATGCCATCCTCCGGTCCATTCCTAATAAACTAGGGGGTGTACTTGCCCTGCTATTCTCCATCCTGGTACTAATAGTAGTGCCTATCCTACATACCTCAAAACAACGAGGACTAACTTTCCGTCCCATCACCCAATTCCTGTTCTGGACCCTTGTTGCGGACATGATTATTTTGACATGAATTGGAGGGATGCCCGTTGAACACCCCTACATCATTATTGGACAAATCGCATCTGTCCTTTACTTCGCATTGTTCCTTGTTCTCGCCCCACTAGCGGGATGAGTTGAAAATAAAGCACTGAAATGAGCTTGCCCTAGTAGCTTAGTATTAAAGCATCGGTCTTGTAATCCGAAGATCGGAGGTTAAATTCCCCCCTAGCGCCCAGAAGAGAGAGATTTTAACTCCCACCACTGGCTCCCAAAGCCAGAATTCTAAATTAAACTATCTTCTGATAGTAACCTATATGGTATAGTACATATTATGTATTATATTACATAATGCATTAGTACATATATGTATTATCACCATTCATTTATTTTAACCCCAAAGCAAGTACTAAATTTTAAGACGTGCATAAACCAAATTATTAAGATTCAGAAATAATTTATTTCAACCTGGGAAATAGATTAATCCCCTATAATTGGCACTCACATTTTTCCTTGAATTACCCAGCTAAGATTTATATCGACAATATTAATGTAGTAAGAGACCACCAACTGGTTTACATTAAGGCATCCTATTCATGATAGAATCAGGGACACAAAATGTGGGGGTCGCACACTGTGAACTATTCCTGGTATCTGGTTCCTATTTCAGGGACACTACTGTAAGATTCCACACTCGGATAATTATACTGGCATATGGTTAATGGTGTTATACACACTCCTCGTTACCCAACATGCCGAGCGTTCTCTTATATGCATAGGGGTTCCTTTTTTTTGGTTTCCTTTCATCTTGCATTTCAGAGTGTAAACTCAAACATATTATAAGGTTGTACATTTCCTTGCCAGACTTAATAATAGTTAATTAATAAAAGATATAACTTAAGAATTACATATGTTTATCTCATGTGCATAACATATTATCCTTTCTTCAACTATCCCTTATATATATGCCCCCTTTTGCCTCACGCGCGTCAAACCCCCCTACCCCCTACGCTCAACAAATCCTGTTCTCCTTGTCAAACCCCGAAAGCAAGGAAGGTTCGAGAACGTACAAGCTAGCAAGTTGAAATGAGGGCTAGCTATCCGCGTTATATATATATATATACATACATATCGCATCAATTTTTAATTTAATTTTTCCAAAAAATGGCCTAAAAATCTCTATTGAACTTTTAGCATAATTTGTGAATGCTAAGAAATCGGACAAATATTAC